CTTGTCATTTCTCCCCACACTTCTTCTCTTTTTTTTCTTTGAAAAAAAAAAAGAGATGAGGTACCCTGAAAATAGAAATAAATAATTGTTCCCACGGAACCTTCTCTTCTAACGGAGATTGGCCGTTGATACACGATCCAAGCCGGTCATTTTTTTTTATTCTTTCTATTCGTTATTATCTTTAGTACTATTACCAAATCAAATGACTGCAACACAAATAGAAAAAAAAGGGGGAATGAATCCGCTCTTAAGAATCATTAAATCCTAGAAATAAGTGTTCTGATGTATCATGTATATTGGTTGAAATGCAAAAATCAAATAATTCTCTGTGGTGGAACAAAATATCTCTCATTTCGCACTCAAATAAATTCTTCTTTTTGGTTTCGAAAGGAATGTTATTATGCTGCTTTGAACGGTGCACTAATCTTTTGAATCCGGTACCAACGGGTATCATCCCCCCTAGAACAACATTCTCTTTCAGACCCTTCAACCAATCGATACGACCGCGTAGGGCGGCTTTTGCCAAAACTCGAGCCGTTTCTTGAAAACTCGCTTCGGATATGAAACTTTGAGCATTTAGAGATGCTTTCGTTATTCCCAATAATATAGCTCGGTAACAAATCGCTTCTTTCAAAGCGCGCCCCGTTCGTTCCGCTCGAAACAATCCAATTAGTTCTCCGGGTAAAAAAACATTAGACATTCCATCTTCCGAAATCAACACTTTTGATGTTATTTGACGCACAATAATTTCTATATGTCTATTATGGATCTGCACACCCTGGGATCGATAAACCTTTTGGATCTTATTAACTAAAGAGATACGACTTTGCACTATAGTTAGCTCAGCACCAATCAAGAATCCCCAAGGAATTCCAAGAATTTTTGTTATACGTTCGTTCCAACCCTCAACTCTCTTTTCTAGGTTCATTGATATTGAATCAATTGAACGCACTTCTAATACTTGTTCCACTTTTGGAAGACCCTGCGTTATATCACCAGATCTCGATTTTTCATATATAAATGTAACTAATGTATCTCCTTCGGAAAGTATTTCTCCATAATGGCCATGAACAGTTGCTCCTGGAGTGGCCAAATAAGACTTCGCTGATCTTATTACTACAGAGTCAATTTGAACAATTATAACTTGACCTGATTTTAGGTGTGGTCCATGTTTGGTTATACATACATTTTCTAAAAAAAACTGCCCAAGGCTAATTATTGTGGATTTTTTTTCACAATAATCTTGATGGAGAAAATGCCAATTCAAGTTGAATGGATTAAAAAGGATGTTACTGCATGGATCGGAATTATAAATTCTCCCGTTTTCGTCCATTAAATAATATTTAAGTACTTGAAAGGTATGTTTTAAATTTTCAAGTTGCAAATTTTTATTTATCGAGACCTGATTATGAGTTTTTAAAATGTAATAAAAATTTGCAACTTGGCAGGCTATTCCTAAAGGGCCTAACGAATTCCTAATTGGAATTAGAGGATCTCTTTTAATTGATTCTTTTATGACATTGTAATGTTTTACATCGTTGACGTTGAATGGACCCATTTGAAAACAATTAGATGATGACAAAATTATTAAAGATTCCTTACTTCTATTCAACAACGTATGAATAGTTCCTTGATTTTCTTTAAGTAATTGTTGAATCCTTTCCTTGGAATAAATAGAATAAAATGGATTGGTACGATCTGACCTATTATCAGAGATCAATACGGACCCTAACGGATCTTTTCTTTTTCTGATATACGAAATATGGGATTTCACTAAGTTGATTCTTAGAAAATCTCGAATCAGATCTCTTGTACTTACTGCAACAAAGGAAGCGTGGGCTTCTTCGCTAGAAGAACTTTTGTTGTCTTTGTACCAGTTCAATACTAAACAAGTCCGAACTAATTGAATACAGGTTCCGGAAATTCCCAAAATTGGTTTGCCATTTCCATAAAGAATATAATTTACAACTCTAAGTTCTAAATTCTCTTTTTCCTGCAACGGATCCTGGGGAAAAAGTGTTTCTAAATTTATACCGTCCGCTATTTCATATATGATTACAGGCCGAACCAAAACAAAATATTTTTTCTTGGTAGGTGTGATCCATTGGACATAGATCCAATTTTTCAATTTTTTTGATTCCTTAAATTCTTTTTTTACCCTTCCCGGTGGTATCAAGATGCCACTGTGTCGTAATATCTTATCCATCTCTACAGGAAAATGGATATCTCCAGAAAAGATTTTAAGTTCAATCCTTTTGTTTTTTTTCTCCACTCGGACCAAGCCGCCTACTCGGCTTCTTGTATTTAAAGTGATTCGTGTATCTACTCCAATAATACTATTGTTTCGTACCATTATGGAAGAAGATTCAGGTAAAATATGCACCTCCTCGGGAATGAAAAAAAATCGATCTACTTTCGTTTGGTATTTTGGCTTAAGTTCTTTGACTCCTCCATACTCAATTAAATCCTCTTTTTTGAGGATTGAATGCAAGCCTATAGCCCCATATTTAGTAATTCCTGAACCCTTTCTTCTGTATTGAAGATCATCAAAATAAGCAAGAATACTATTTCTCCGAAAAATACCATTTATCGGTATTTCAATCGAAATACTGGAACGAGGCCGTAGTTCTTTCTCTCGTTCTTGAATCCATTCGAATGGAATGATGAATCTATTTCTTCGCCTCTTTGCCAATAAAAATAAATCAGAATCCTTGTGGAGAATAGAAGGAAATATGAGATTAGACTGATCCGTATCTATGATTCGATTAAATTCTGAATAATCAGGAATACTGCTTTCTTTTTTACCAGAAAGACCCGAAGTAAAGAATTTGTCTTTCCCTTGATCTTGATCATTATTTACTGTATTTACTGAAAAGCTAGAAATAGCTTTTCCTTTGGCAGAAAGAAAATAAACGTTCGTTTGATCTTGATCTTTATGGATTGAAAAAGGGACTACACTGGATTTGTACGAGCCTCCTGATAATATCCATAAATGACTTGTTTTTGGTAATAGATGTACATTACTATATGTAAAATCGGGTGCATGATATACATCGGTACTCCAGTGCATTTCCCCCTCTGAGTCAGAATAAATATGTTTTCGAACCCTCTCTTTAAAATGAAAAGTGTATGTTCCCGCGCGAATCTCAGCAATCACTTGTTCTGATTCTACATATTGATCGTTTTGAACTAAAAAAAAACTTTTTGGTGGAATAGTTACGTTATGTATAATATCTTCACTCTCAATAGTTACATACAAGTCTATAGAACATAGAAAAGCGGGGTGCCCGTGACGTGTACGTGTGGGATGAACCAAATCCTCATTGAATTTGATTTTTCCATTAGAAGGGGCTCGTACATGTTCTGCAGTACCCCCTGTGAATACTCCGCCCGTATGAAAAGTTCTTAATGTTAATTGAGTGCCGGGTTCCCCAATAGATTGACCCGCAATAATACCTACAGCTTCTCCCAATTCGACGAGGTCGCCATGAGTAGGGCTCCGGCCATAACATAATCGACAGATCCAAGACGTACTCTTACAAGTAAAGGGAGTTCGAATAGAGATGGGTTGTGTTTGAAAGGTTATGAATCGATTGACAAGTCCAATACCAATATCTTGATTTCGAACAGCAATGCATCGTGATCCTATATATATATCATCCGCTAATACACGGCCAATCAATGTTTGAATAAAAATTCTTTCCGGCATCATCCCATTTCGCAGACTTACAGAAATCCCTTGGATAGTGCCACAGTCTGTTCTCCGTACAACAATGTGTTGAACTACTTCAACAAGTCTGCGGGTAAGATATCCAGCATCCGATGTTCGTACAGCAGTATCCACAACTCCTTTGCGGGCTCCGTAACAAGAAATGATATATTCTGTTAAAGACAGTCCCTCACGTAAATTGCTTTGAATAGGTAAATCAATCATTTGTCCTTGTGGGTCCGACATTAATCCTCTCATACCTACTAATTGGTGTACTTGAGATGCATTTCCTCTAGCTCCCGAAAAGGACATCATATGGACTGGATTAAAAGGATCAGTCATCCGAAAATTAGGATTCATTTCTTGTCGCAAATATTCACTTGTAGCATACCATATCTCAATAGATTGTCGTAATTTTTCTACCGCGTGTACATTTCCATAATGATAGTGTTTTTCCAAAATTAACCTTTGTTGTTCAGCATCTTGGACTAGCCATCCCTTAGAAGGTATTGTTAAAAGATCATCAATTCCTAATGAAATGGATGTAGCAGTGGCTTGCCGGAACCCCAGACTCTTTACTTGATCCAGGATGTGTGATGTATATGCCATTCCGAAGTGATCTATTAATCTACTAATAAGTCGTTTAATGGCAGTTCCATCTATTACTTTATTGCGAAAGACCAGATCGGCCCGTTCTGCCATAAGTACCTCCATATTCCGATGAGTAGGGTTTGACAATGGGTTTGAGTCAATGATTGGAAAACTTCCTTTTCTCGATCTTGATTCGCGTAAAAATTAAGGAATTATGGTCCTAGTTGAACCGGAGGGACTCGAATTCACACTGGTTTCATAGAACTACTTAGCTTGGATACCATATGATTAGGTACCATATGAGCAGGCCCGGAAAAACCCTTGTATAGCTTCTTCGATTTCTCGATAAATAGAAATATGACCAACAGTGGTTCGAAGATATATACAAAGAATTTCTTTTTTTATACTTCTTACTATTACTAAGTGTCCATAAATTTCATGATAGGTACCCAAAGATTGATAGTGAACTTCGATGGGAGCTTCTCTTGAAGTAATAACGCGTTGATCTAGTCGCCACCGGAGCCACAAAGGACTATCTAAGTGGATTCTTTTCTGCCGATAAGCTCCAATTGCATCATAAGAATTACAAAAAAAGGGCTCTTTTTCTTTTGTTTTTGTATATTTATAGTTATTATCGTCAATTCTTTCATTTTGATAATTTCTGTAATTACATGGATTATACCTATTTGCACAAATACCT